TGGTTCTTTTTACGTACTTGATATCGATAAATCTGCGAATCTAGAAATTCATTTCGGCCAATTGAACCTTCTCGAACTGTTTCTTTTTAAGAACCAAAAAGATTTGTGCCAAAATAACAGATGCCAAGAAGAACAAAAGTCCTTGGACACGTAATGGATCTTGAAGTACTATTTCTGCATCTCCCTGACCAAATCCGCCTACATTAGGATTACTCGTTAATGGTTGATCAAATTTGATAGATTCGCCCTCGGAAACAAGAAGTTCTGGTCCGGGAGGGATAATATCAACCACTTGACGTCCCTCTGACGCATCCGTTATGGTTATCTCATACCCCCCTTTTTCTTTTCGTATGATTTTGCTTACTATACCTGCTGCTGTAGCATTATAAACTGTATTGTTACTCTTGTTGCCGTCGGGATAAATCTGACCCCTTCCCCTGTTCCCGCCTACGTATATAGGATATTTTAAGAAGTGAACATCCTTCTTAGTAGCAGGGTCCGGGGAAAGAATAGGGAAGGTTATTTCACTATATTTTTTACCAGGGACAGGGCCTACCACAAGAATATTTGTTTTATTGGGGCGATAGCTCTGAAAAGACAAATTGCCAATCTTTTCTTTCATCTCAGGAGAAATACGATCGGGAGGGGCTAATTCAAACCCCTCCGGTAAAATAAGAACAGCCCCGACGTTCAACCCCCCTTTTTTACCATTAGCAAGAACCTGTTTCAGTTGCATATCATAAGGAATTCGAACAACTGCTTCAAATACAGTATCAGGAAGTACCGCTTGTGGAACCTCAATTTCCACGGGCTTATTAGCTAAATGGCAATTGGCACATACAATACGCCCAGTCGCTTCTCGTGGATTTTCATAACCCTGCTGTGCAAAAATGGGATATGCACTTGAAATGGACGTCCGAGTTAAGATATATATCATGAGCGATACGGAAATAGATCGAGTAATCTGTTTCTTTAGCCAAGAAAAAGCATTTCTAGTTTGCATGGTCCAATCATTGATCGCGAAAATTTCTACAATAAATTGGGTAGGTCGCTAGTATAGTTCCCTAGCCACGATTCTGCTATTTGCTGGAATAATCTAGGATGAATCTTCCCGATGGTTAGAAATAGGAAGAGTAAATATGATTTTCAATACTTTGCTTATGTACAACTACAAAGTACCAAGCATTCTAATTGGATTAGATTAATATCAATGGATCTTTTATCATTCAGTTATTGAATCATAAATCAGTAAAATTGACGGAGACAGACTAGTTAAATAACGGAAAAGCCAATATTTAAAACATGTATCAAAAATTACTGGAAGGATGCAAACAAGAATAGTTATAGTTTGCTCATTCGCAACAACTCCAACCTCGTTATAGATAGAGCGTATAGCGAATTCCCAACCTGGGGGTGAATGATATCCGAGAAAAAACTCAGTTACTAGAAGAAGACACAAAGCTTTTGCTGTGTCACTTAAGTTATATAGGAATTCCTGAGCCCAAGAGTTAAGAATAACAAGTTTTTCCTTACCCAAAATTGAATACCCGCTTAGAATACCAAACCAGATGATATTTGTTGAGAAGTGCAAAATCGTATCCATACGATTCTCATTTTGTATCGTGATTAATTGGATCGTTTCTTTATGGATTCCTATCCCAAACTCTTCGAGATGTGTTTCCGAGTATTCCTTGATCATTTCGTCCAAGAAGAGGAGTTCCTCTAATTCTCTGAATTTTTCTAGAAGACTCTTTTCTTGAATATTATTCAAGACAATTTGGGATTGCCCAGTATTCCACCAATTAGTAACCCAAGATTCCAGACATTTATTAACTGAGAAAGAAATCCACCAGGGCAAAAATACTATAGATGCAAGATAGAAAAGAGGAGTGAATGCTTTCTTTTTTGCCATTTTTTCGTCTGTAAATTGTTAATCAACCCATTCGTACACTCTATGCGATCGAATATTTCTTACACACATGAGTTTTATACAAGGTATCGAACTTATGAATCTATTTTCTTTGTGATTTTGTGGTTAGTCTTTGAATCTAGAAAGAATACAGAAATAGGCTAAGAATTCACTTCGAATGAAGAAATTTAGAATATTGTTTCCTGATATCTCAATTGGTCAAATTTAAAATAAAGTGTATCCTTTCGATGAATGATCGAAAGAACCACTTTAAGTAATGAATATTATTCAGATTTTGAGACGAAAGAACTCCTTTGCTATCAAAATATCCAATATTTCGAAAAAATTTCACTGATTACCCATAGTCAGGAATAGAATAATTGAGGGAAAGATATTAGGATGATCAAAAAAAAATGACTGGCAAAGGATAAATTGGCTAGTTCTCAGTATTTAATTAAGAAATCCAATTGTTGGTCATTAAAGAATACAAAAGAAAGAATTTCAAATTTACAAGATACGATCTATCTGGATCTAAAGTGTCAATTCCAACAAATATTGAACTAAAAAAAATTCTTGCTTTCGAAATGGTTTGCCGTCTGAGATGAATCTATTATTTCGATTTGTTATTTGTTATTGAATTGCGTGCGCATAAAGACCATAAAACGCATAAAGACCATAAAAAGAGTTTCGTTTTATGGTTCTTTCATATACGTTTTCTTTAATTGAATGAACGTTCTGATTCTCAATTTATCAAAATACTTCAATTGGTACACGCAAGAAATAGGCTAATTCAGCAGCCTTTTGTTCAATTTCTCGTGGAGTCAAATTCTCATCAGTACGGGTCAAGGGAATGGACCCCTGGCCTCGGATGTCCATATAAAGAACACGACGAGCATAAATACCCTCTTTAACTTCTATTCTAACGGACTGAATATCTTTTATAAGGAATCGGAGGAATATGCGACGATTTTTTCCCGGAAATCCCCAACGAAAAATACAGACTATTCCTTCCTTTCTATCGAATCGATCATAACCACTACCTACATTCCAGGAAATTGTGCACCACAAATAAGAGCTAATAAAGAGACCCGCAATTCCGTAGAAAGACATCACGATTCCTTGTGGAAAAAAAATGATTTGCTGAGGCGGAAAAAAAGATAGCAAATTTCTACCAAGATAACTGGAAGTTCCAACTAATAAGAAGCCTAATGAACCTAAAAAAAGGATCAAGGCCCAGCAGAAATTACTTATTTTTCGAGACCCCGTTATAAGTTCTATCCATATATCGTCTGATCGCCAAGTCATACTTTACTCGATTGCATTTTATTGGAATTGAGATAATACCCCAGAGAAATTTGACTTTACTTTTTTGTTTCCGAAGTAACTCTCATCAACTAGCACTAGTTTGAGGTGAACTAGCACTAGTTTGATGTCAACCTTTAGGAGTAATTCATCAAATTGGTTAAATCTAAAATAATAACATACTCTTTATTTAATACGATCCCACTATACATATCGATATACATATAGATTCACCGACTACATTTCAGCCATCCAGAGATCCTGATCTATTTGAAAATTGCTAGAATTGATATATCCATATATCATGTTTCTGCGGGCATAAGAGTTTTTTCCTTTATGTTCGGTGGAAATCACATGTTATACTATATTCCAATAAATAGATATCCGTGTTATGATACAAGTCCACGTTTTCAAAAAAAAAATGGATGAGATTGGGTCCCAGCGGATCTAAACAATCTTGTTTTTTTGAACATGAAGAAATAAAGAAGCCATTGCAATTGCCGGAAAGACTAGGCCTACTAACGGCACAAAAATAGATGGAAGGTTCAAATTTGTCATAGAAGGGGTACCTCGATTTACTATTTGTATCTGTTATTATGTTATTATATAAATAAAGATATCTTGTAATAATTATAATTAAATTAAGAATTTGAATTCTAATTAGATAATATTTATTATTAATAGAATTTGAAGAATTTTTAATTCTTAGTATAGATCGAAGTATCGATATATCTAAATCTAACTGAGTACGTATAATAAGAATAAGTGCAAAGAATGTAGAACTGTAGAACTAAATAAATGGACTTATTCATCTCCTCCATGAGAAAGATATGTATGATAATGATAATAAACTTTATTATTTTTCTTCATTTCTTTGTCTTTTGTTCTTGTCTTCTAATTTTCTAAAAATAGATAAAGAGTTTTTTACCGATTATCGAAGGATTCGTTCGAATCCGACCCAACATGGATTTTTAGCTAAAATGGTTTTTCGGTAGATAGAGAAAGATACAAAACTCTATTATCTATATTGAAATTTCAAATTATATACCTAAGACAAGACCAAATTCGTTTTATTTTACTAATTTCACGAACGGAAGAACTCACTCTTGGTGATAAAGGTTTCTTGATTCGTAATCAGGAATATAGGTCAAAAAAAGAGTTATCCTCAACTTTCGTTTTGATTCTTTCTACAATTCGATCTTCTATCACCAAAGAAAAGGCCATTATTATCTTATTTACTTTGATTCCGATAAACTAACTACTTTTTGCTACAAACACAAAAAAAATAATTGAACTTAGTGCTCTACTTGATTTTGCTTGACTTTTGATTCAAAGGAAAAAAGGCGTGGAGCTTAAATAACTCACTCAGAACGCTTTTTAAAAGATTACGTGGTACAATTAGGTCGAATAAACCCTTCTGGAATAAGTATTCAGCTGCTTGTGAACCTTCGGGTACTGTTTTATTCAATGTTTGTTCAATTACTCTTTTACCTGCAAATGCAATGTAGGCATTGGGTTCGGCAATAATGATATCCCCCAACATACCAAAACTAGCTGTCACTCCACCAGTTGTCGGAGATGTAAGGATTGATACATAAAATAATTTTTTATTTAATTGATAATCATATAAAGCAGACGATATTTTAGCCATTTGCATCAAGCTCAAACTTCCTTCCTGCATGCGCGCCCCCCCAGAAGCACACACTATAATAAGAGGTAAATTTTGATTGGCAGCGTGTTCAATCAAACGGGTGATTTTCTCTCCGACTACGGATCCCATACTACCCCC